TAAGTAAAAAAGTTCCTCAATATCCATACGACGCAGCTGGCGGACCAAAGTTTCCAACGATTTTTGAAATTCGTTCAAAAAAAATCAAGATTTTTGAAATTAAGCCTAGGAAAGCATATGGTGTCTACCGAGAAGTGGAGTATAAAATGCGTTCACAACTGCCGGATTATAGTCGAGCACTAATAAGAGGTACTTTACGTGCCCTAAGACGTAAAATGGTTACAAACCCACCGTTCCAACTAAGGGTCCATTCCCCATTTTTTTGGGACCAAGTCGAAAACATTTATAATTTTTTTCATAATAATATTTATTATACAATTAGCGAACTCTTTTATAGGATTTCCGAAATTTTTCGAGGTAACAACAAATGGGAAAAAGACGAAGAGGAAGAGATGGAGGGAGACCCATCTCGTACCGAGATAATAAGAGATGAGCTGGAAGAACTAGAAGATCGAGAATATTTTGATGAACTTGGATATGTTCGAGAAATAAGAGGTGTGATGCTACTAATCCAATCGATTCTTAGAAAATATATTATATTACCTTCATTGATAATAGCTAAAAATATCGCACGTATCTTATTATTTCAAACTCCCGAGTGGTCCGAGGATTTTAAAGATTTGAAACGAGAAAGGCATATTAGATGTACTTATATTGGTATTCCAATATCCGAAAATGAATTGCCACCAGACTGGTTAAAAGAGGGTATTCAGATAAAGATTCTATATCCTTTTTGCCTACAACCTTGGCAAAATGCCGTGAAAAAAAAGAAAAAACATGATTTTTGTTTTTTAACTCCCTCTGGAACACCAATTGACCAGCTTTTTGTTGGTATTCCTCGAGAAGAACCTTCTTTTTTTAAACCTATATTTAAAGAACTCAAAAAAAGAATTAAAAAATTTAAAATTAAGTGTTTTAGAGCTTTAACCATTTTAAAAGAAGAAGAAGGAGAAAAATTCTTTCGAAAAGTCTCAAAAGAAACAAAAAAATGGATCATCAACAGCATTCTATTTCTCCAAGGAACAAAACTAAAAGGAAACAAAAAAGAGCTCTTTCCTTCTTTTGGAGAAATAGATGAAGAAATAGATGGATTGGGTGAAACTAAAAAAGATTCGCCAATCGGTGAAACTAAAAAAGATGCAATAATCATTAATCAGATGATTCACGAATCTTCCATGCGAAGTCGATCTATAAAAGAATGGACAAATTATTTTTTACTGACAGAAAAAAAAATGAAAGATCTGACTGAGAGAACAAACACAATCCAAAATCAACTAGAAACGATTATAAAAATAAACGATACTGAAAACGGATTTCTAAATCAAGAAATAAATATTAGTTCTATGAAAAAAAGTTATCATGATAAAATATTAAAAGCATCAAAAGGAATTTGGCATATAGTAAAAAGAAGAACTACTCGATTAATCCGTAAATTCTATTTTTTTATACAATTTTGGATTGAAAGACTATACATAGATCTTTTTTTACGTATCATTAATATTACAAGAACCAATGCACAACTTGTTCTCGAATCAATAAAAAAAAAAATTATTGAAAAACCCATTTTCAATAATGAAAGAAATCAGGAAAGAAATAAAAAAGCAAATCAAAATCAAATTCATTTTATTTCCAGTATAAAAAAAAAATCATTTTCAAATATTAGAAATAAGAAATCCAAAACTTTTTGTGACTTATCCTCCTTCTCACAAGCATATGTTTTTTACAAATTATCACAAACCCAAGGTATTAACTTGTATAAATTCAAGCCTATCCTTCAATATGAAGGAGCATCCATTTTTCTTAAAAATGAAATAAAGAATTTTTTTGATTTTGGAGAACAAGGAATATTTCATTACGGATTAAAACATAAAAAGGTTTTCCATTCTGGAATAAATGAATGGAAAAACTGGTTAAAGACTCATTATCAATACGATTTATCTCATATTAGATGGCTTAGATTAGTACCAGAAAAATGGCGAAATAGCGTCAATCAACACCGTATGGCTCAAAATAAAGATTTAAAGAAAGAGAGTTCATATGAAAAAGAAAACGTAATTCATTACATAGAAAAAAATGATTTTGACGCAGACTCATTAATGAATCAAAAATATAAAAAATCGAATTTTCAAAAACCTTATAGATATAATTTTTTCTCATATAAATCTATTAATAAGGAAGATAAAGAAGATAAAAAGGACTCATATATTTATGGATCGCCATTACAAGTAAATAATAGCGAAGAGATTTTTTATAATTCCAACACGGAGAAAGGGAAATTTTTTGGTATGCTGGGAGGTATCCCTATCCACAATTTTCTATTCCCTAATTATCTAGGGGAAAGTGATATTATCGATAGGGAGAATTTTTCTATCCGAAAATCTAGAAGATATTGTGATTGGTTTAATATTTGGCTTAAAAATAAGGACGATATTGAGTCCTGGGTTTCCACCAAGACTAAGAAAAATATTATGCCTGAGATTAATAATCTAAATGAGGTTAATAATTATCAAAATTATTCTAAAATAAATAGGAGAAGACTCTTTTATTTCCCAATTTATCAAAATAAAGACCCGAATAAAAAAATGAAAAAAGCCCTTCTTTTTGATTGGATGGGACTGAATGAAGAAATACTAAGTCGTCCTATAAGGACTCTTGGGGTTTGGTTCTACCCAAAATTTGGGCACCTTTATGATGTATATAAGAAAGACCCGTGGATTATACCAAAAAGATCCCTTCTTTCAAATGTTATTGAAAACGAAAATGTTAGTAGAAAAAAAAATAATAAAAAAAGGGACCCAACAAAAATACTTTTTTTCAATGAGAAAGAGAAGGGAATTTTTGACCCTCAAAAACGAGACTTTCAAAAAAAAATATACTTTAAAGATTTCATAAAAAATCGTCTTTTGCGTTATTACTTTGGTTGGTATGATGATTTTGCGGACGAAAAAGTAAACACTAGTATCTATGAAAATTGTTTCCTGCTTAAAGTGAGAAGTCAGGACTATCAAGTATCAGAAGCAGCTATACTCTCCATATTAAGGGGGGAAACATGTCTGGATTGTTTGTTCCGTCGTAACGAGGCGAAATTCAATCCTTCTAAATTAATGAGAAGGGGAATTTTTCTTCTCGAACCAGTTCGTCTGCCTGTAAACAATGATGGACTTCTATGTCAAACCATCAGTATTTCGTTGGTTCATAAGGATAAACACAAAATCAATCAAATATACCAGGAAGAAGGCTCTGTTACTACGAAGAATTTTGATGAATTAATTACAAGACAGAAAAAAATGGCTGAAAATAGAGACAAAAATCATTATGATTTGTTTGTTCCTGAAACTATTTTATCCCCCAAAGGTCGTAGAGAATTGCGAATTCTAATTTGTTTCAATTCAAGGGGTAGAAATGGTATGGATAGAAATCCAGTATTTTACAATGATGTAAAAAACTGCGGTCAAGTTTTGAATAAGAGTAATCGTCTTGCTAGCGATAAAAAAAAACTAAAAAAACTCAAGTTCTTTCTTTGGCCCAATTATCGATTAGAGGATTTAGCTTGTATGAATCGCTATTGGTTTAATACTAATGATGGCAGTCGTTTCAGTATGTTACGAATACATATGTACCCGCGATTCAAAATTCGTTAATAGTACATCTATATTCCCGATATATTTATTATATCGGGAATATGAAACAAAATAGGTGGACCCAAAGATTTTCTTGCATTCTATTTTGATACATGATATTAATTTAATGACATACATATCAATTCGATCTATAAATGAATCAACAGACTTTTCTTATTGTTTTTATTTAATTCTAAAATTTTCTCTTTTGCAAAAATCGACCATTTCTTTGTAGCCCAGTATGAATCAAATAGAAAAACAAATTGATTAATTTTTTTGTTAATTTTTTTTTTGATAAATTGAAGAGGTTCATAACGAATTTAAGGTCTTTGTATATATCAAAATGCCTCTTATTATTATTACTGATTAACAAAATTCACATAAAAAGGGGGAGGGGGGAAGAAGATTTTGTTTTATGAAAAAAAATTCCTTCATTTCAGTTATTTTTCAAGAGAAAAACGAAGAAAACAGGGGATCCGTTGAATTTCAAATAGTCAATTTCACCAATAAGATAAGAAGACTGACTTCGCATTTGAAATTGCACAGAAAAGACTATTTATCTCAGAGGGGTCTACGAAAAATTTTGGGAAAACGTCAACGGTTGCTGTCTTATTTATCAAAGAAAAGCGAAGTGCGTTATAAAAAATTAATTAGTGAGTTGGATATTCGGGAGTCAAAAAATCGTTAATGAATTTGAAATTTTTGAATTAGTTGATTTTTTAGATCTTGAATTTTGATGAACTTCTTTTCGGTTTCAGCAATTCATGTACAAATGAATCGAGGAAAAACCTATGAATATACCGGTTACAGAAAAGGACCTTATGATAGTCAATATGGGACCTCACCACCCATCAATGCACGGTGTTCTTCGTCTTATCATTACTCTAGATGGTGAAGATGTTGTTGACTGCGAACCAATATTAGGTTATTTACACAGAGGAATGGAAAAAATTGCAGAAAACCGAACAATTATACAATATCTGCCTTATGTAACACGTTGGGATTATTTAGCTACTATGTTCACGGAGGCAATAACCGTAAATGGACCAGAACAGTTGGGAAATATTCAAGTACCTAAAAGAGCCAGCTATATCAGAGTAATTATGTTGGAGTTGAGTCGTATCGCTTCTCATCTGTTATGGCTTGGACCTTTTATGGCGGATATTGGCGCGCAGACTCCCTTTTTCTATATTTTCCGAGAAAGGGAGTTAATCTATGATCTATTTGAAGCTGCCACCGGTATGAGAATGATGCATAATTTTTTTCGTATCGGAGGAGTCGCGGCGGATCTACCTTATGGATGGATAGATAAATGCTTGGATTTCTGTGATTATTTTTTAACAGGGGTTGGTGAATATCAAAAACTTATTACGCGAAATCCTATTTTTTTAGAACGAGTTGAGGGAATAGGCATTATTGGTGGAGAAGAAGCAATAAATTGGGGTTTATCTGGACCAATGCTACGAGCATCTGGTATACAATGGGATCTTCGGAAAGTTGATCGTTATGAGTGTTATGACGAATTTGATTGGGAAATCCAGTGGCAAAAAGAAGGAGATTCTTTAGCTCGTTATTTAGTCCGAATCAGTGAAATGACAGAATCCATAAAAATAATTCAACAGGCTCTGGAAGGAATTCCGGGGGGTCCTTACGAGAATTTAGAAATCCGATGTTTTGATAGAGAAAGGGCTACAAAATGGAATGATTTTGAATATCGATTCATTAGTAAAAAACCGTCTCCTACATTTGAATTGCCGAAACAAGAACTTTATGTGAGAGTTGAAGCTCCAAAGGGAGAATTGGGAATTTTTCTGATAGGGGATCAAAGCGGTTTTCCTTGGAGATGGAAAATTCGCCCGCCGGGTTTTATCAATTTGCAAATTCTTCCTCAGTTAGTTAAAAAAATGAAATTGGCTGATATTATGACGATACTAGGTAGCATAGATATTATTATGGGAGAAGTTGATCGCTGAAATGATAATTTATACAACGGAAGTACAAGATATCAATTCTTTTTCAAAAATTGGATCTTTAAAAGAGGTCTACGAGAGCATATGGGTATTTGTCCCTATTTTGACTCTTGTATTGGGAATCACAATAGGTGTACTCGTAATTGTATGGTTAGAACGAGAAATATCTGCAGGAATACAACAACGTACTGGTCCTGAATACGCCGGACCCTTGGGAATTCTTCAAGCTCTAGCCGATGGGACAAAACTTCTTTTCAAAGAGAATCTTTTTCCGTCTAGGGGAAATACCCGATTATTTAGTATTGGACCATCTATAGCAGTCATATCCATTTTACTAAGTTTTTCAGTAATTCCTTTTAGCTATCACCTTGTTTTAGCCGATCTCAATATTGGTATTTTTTTATGGATTGCCATTTCAAGTATTGCTCCTGTTGGACTTCTTATGTCAGGATACGGATCAAATAACAAATATTCCTTTTTAGGTGGTTTGCGAGCTGCTGCGCAATCGATTAGTTATGAAATACCATTAACTCTATGCGTTTTATCAATATCTCTACGTGTGATTCGTTAAAATAGAAATTTTTATTTTCCCTATTTCTTTCGTTCTAAAAAAAAGTTGAGAGAATCCTCTTTTTTTATTATGGGTTGATAAATTAAATTAGATAGTTATATATGAGTGAAAAAAAACAGCTTATAAATTCGCAGTAAAAAAAAGTTGAATCTCATTTCCTATGTACAAGAAATAAGTGGAAATAAAGATAAGCGGAAGAAATCCTTTACCCCAAGACTCGTTGATTAGTCAACCTAGCTTGAAGCGGGTTAAAAAAAACCGTATGGAATTTTTACTATCGTTTGTATGGATTACTATATGCATATTGCCAAACGGAAGATTGAACAAAAAAGCGTGGATGGTTAGGAACACCAAAATACACAAAGGATTAGTAATGGAGATTATGTAAATTATCTAAAAGGATAGTTCTGCATAACATAAAAGGAATACTCATTGGGGCTTTAAATTAGTAGAAATGATCAGGCAGTACTCCCCAGATTCCGATCCAGAGTAGGCTCCTATCCACCGATTAAAGCAATGACTATCAGGAACGAAAAAATCCTTTACTTTTTTTAGTTTAAGCCCCTGTTTCCTCAGAAAGAAGAATAGGAATGAAAAACAAACAAAAGAAAAACCTTTTCTTTCATATATTTATAGAGATATAATTCATCTCATCATTCATGAACTAATGGAACGTTTAATTTGTTTTTTCGTAATGGAAAACGGTGGGTTGAAATATTGATTGAGTTTTCTACAAGGAGTATTTTATTGAAGACTTAAGTTATTACTCAACAAAGAAAAATTGAAAAAAGGAGCGAGATGAATTCAGAAGCACTTTTTTTATATTTATTTAATTTCTTAAATTTCTTATAGTATAGCGGACGGAATTCCATTGGTATAATTTTTGACCTTCCGACACATTTTGACTCTATCTAGTCTACACCAATACCAAGACAAATAATGCGGATCCGGTCATTAGATTTATTTGTGACCCGTGAGGAGCCGTATGAGGTGAAAATCTCATGTACGGTTTTGGAATAGCGATGGGAACTGTGATGTTATTATCGACTATGATTATCTAATAGTTTAAGTACAGTTGATATAGTTGAGGCGCAGTCAAAATATGGGTTTTGGGGTTGGAATTTGTGGCGTCAACCCATAGGGTTTATAGTTTTTCTAATTTCTTCCCTAGCAGAATGTGAGAGATTACCTTTTGATTTACCAGAAGCGGAGGAAGAATTAGTAGCAGGTTATCAAACCGAATATTCGGGTATCAAATTTGGTTTATTTTACGTTGCTTCCTATCTAAATCTATTACTTTCTTCGTTATTTGTAACAGTTCTTTACTTGGGCGGTTGGAATATTTCCATTCCGTACATATTCTCCCCTGAGCTAAATAAAGTAGATGGGATCTTTAGAACGACAATAGGTCTCTTTATTACATTAGCAAAAACTTTTTTGTTCTTGTTTATTCCTATCGCAACAAGATGGACTTTACCTCGGTTAAGAATGGACCAACTACTAAATCTTGGATGGAAATTTCTTTTACCTATTTCTCTCGGTAATTTATTATTAACAACTTCTTTCCAACTTCTTTCACTGTAAAGAAAAAAAGAATACGATGCTCACAACTTGGTTCAAACAAGCGAAAGAAACAAAGATAAAATTATTCATAAAAATTTACGATATGTTCCCTATGGTAACTGGGTTCATGAATTACGGTCACCAAACGGTACGAGCAGCGAGGTACATTGGTCAAGGTTTCATGATTACCTTATCCCATGCAAATCGTTTACCTGTAACTATTCAATACCCTTATGAAAAATTAATCACATCCGAGCGTTTCCGCGGCCGAATCCATTTTGAATTTGATAAATGCATTGCTTGTGAAGTATGTGTTCGTGTATGTCCTATAGATTTGCCTGTTGTTGATTGGAAATTTGAAACAGATATTCGAAAAAAACGATTGCTTAATTACAGTATTGATTTTGGAATTTGTATATTTTGCGGTAACTGCGTTGAGTATTGTCCAACAAATTGTTTATCAATGACTGAGGAATATGAACTTTCTACTTACGACCGTCACGAATTGAATTATAATCAAATTGCTTTGGGTCGTTTACCAATGTCAGTAATTGACGATTATACAATCCGAACAGTTTTGAATTCGTCTCAAGGAAAAACTAGGTAAATACACCTCCGATTCTATTTCTAGTAAAGTAAAGTCAAGAGAAATTTCCAATTCTTAAGGGTTGAAATTAAACCAACGAAGTCTTTCTCTTTGTTTTGTTTGATCAAAAATTCCAAAATTCAACTAGATTTTGGTTGATGAGAATTTTGACGTCATTTTTATTGCGAATCTAGTAATCTATTCGTAATTGTTTTGAAATAGATAGTTTTTCAAAAAACCCTTTCATTTCAAATCAAAGAATAAAAAAAACTGTCCAAAAATTTTACCTACATCAATTTACACCTAATAGATTAGAATTTCATTCAATTCGGAACGGATCATAAATTCAATTAGGCGAACGAGCAGATCATAAAAAAAATTCCTGGTCGAGTCAATAAGATCATGAAAAGTATTTCAATTTCTTTATCCCATATAATGGATTTGCCTGGACCAATACACGATTTTCTTTTAGTTTTTCTGGGATTGGGTCTTATATTAGGGGGCCTGGGAGTGGTATTACTTACCAACCCAATTTTTTCTGCCTTTTCATTGGGATTGGTTCTTAGTTGTATATCCTTATTCTATATTCTCTCCGATTCTCATTTTGTAGCCGCTGCCCAGTTACTTATTTATGTGGGAGCCATAAACGTTTTAATCCTATTTGCTGTGATGTTTATGAATGATTCAGAATATTACACCGATTTTAATCTGTGGACCGTTGGGGATGGCGTCACTTCACTGGTTTGTGCAAGTATTCTTGTTTCGCTAATTACTACTATTTTAGATACGTCATGGTACGGTATTATTTGGGCTACAAAATCAAACCAAATTATCGAACAAGACTTAATAAGTAATAGTCAACAAATTGGAATTCATTTATCAACAGATTTTTTTCTTCCATTTGAACTCATTTCAATAATTCTTTTAGTTGCTTTGATAGGTGCAATTGCTGTGGCTCGTCAATAATAAATATAAATCTGTATAACTAACACCAGAAAGCACTCAAAATTCAAGTTTTTTCTGGGTTATCATATTTATTTCCCTTGAATGAATTCTATAGAAATATAGGAATCAAATTAAAGACTTTTCATACCTAAAATAGAAAATTTTGAAACTTCCTTTATTTTTAAATTCTTTTATTCGATCTATTTCCACTAGAATATATTCTTTTGTTCCGTCCTTGTTAAATTTCTAGTCAATCGAATCTGTTGAATTATTGTTCATATTGAAATGAATTGAAATTCATAAGGAGTTGGTCAATGATGCTCGAACATGTACTTGTTTTGAGTGCCTATTTATTTTCTATTGGTATTTATGGATTGATTACGAGTCGAAATATGGTTAGGGCCCTTATGTGTCTTGAACTTATACTGAATGCGGTTAATATCAATTTTGTAACATTTTCTGATTTTTTTGATAATCGCCAATTAAAAGGAGATATTTTTTCAATTTTTGTTATAGCTATTGCAGCCGCTGAAGCTGCTATTGGATTGGCTATTGTTTCGTCAATTTATCGTAATCGAAAATCAACACGTATCAATCAATCGACGTTGTTGAATAAATAGTATTATTAATTGTTGAATAAATAGTATTATTAATAAATATTGAAATAATATAGTATTAATAATAAATATTGAAATAATAAAGAAATAATAAAGGAATCTAGATCATATTTGTAAAACCATAAGCAATCAAAGCATCTTGGACCTTTTTTATGAGTTGCTCTAGAAGGAAATTGATTAGAAAATTTCTAAAATTTCTGGTAAATCGTTGATTCATCTAGTGTTTCAATATATGATTCATTTACAAGTTTACTAGATCGAATTTTTATGACATTCAAAAATTGATAGATCCCCATGTCACATTCAGTAAAAATTTATGATACATGTATAGGGTGTACTCAATGTGTTCGAGCTTGCCCCACCGATGTGTTAGAAATGATCCCTTGGGATGGATGTAAAGCTAAGCAAATTGCTTCTGCTCCAAGAACAGAAGACTGTGTTGGTTGTAAGAGATGTGAATCCGCCTGTCCAACAGATTTCTTGAGCGTTCGAGTTTATTTATGGCATGAAACAACTCGAAGCATGGGTCTAGCTTATTGATACGTTCCCCAAAACCCCAGTTGAATACATTTTGAATACATTTGATTTTTTTTACTGAAAAAAACCCGTACTCGAAAAAAAAGCATAAAGATTCTTTTTTCGAGCGCGGGTTTTTCTGGTCCAAGTGTATCTTGTCTTTACCATGAATGATTTTCCTTGGTTAACAATAATTGTTGTTTTACCCATATCAGCGGGTTCCCTCATTTTCTTTCTTCCTCATAGAGGAAATAAGTTAATTCGTTGGTATACTATTTGTATATGCATTTTAGAACTCCTTCTAATGACCTATGTATTTTGTTATCATTTCCAATTGGACGATCCATTAATCCAGCTGGCGGAAGATTATAAATGGATCAATTTTTTTGATTTTTACTGGAGATTGGGAATAGATGGACTTTCCATAGGACCCGTTTTACTGACAGGATTTATTACTACTTTAGCTACTTTAGCAGCTTGGCCAGTTACTCGGGATTCCCGATTATTCCATTTCTTAATGTTAGCAATGTACAGTGGTCAAATAGGATCATTTTCCTCTCGAGATCTTTTACTTTTTTTCATCATGTGGGAGTTAGAATTAATTCCCGTTTATCTCCTTCTATCTATGTGGGGGGGAAAGAAACGCCTGTATTCCGCTACAAAGTTTATTTTGTATACTGCAGGGGGTTCCATTTTTCTCTTAATAGGAGTTTTGGGTATTGGGTTCTACGGTTCTAATGAACCAACATTAAACTTTGAAACATTAGTTAATCAATCATATCCTATACCACTGGAAATACTATTCTATATTGGGTTTCTTATTGCTTTTGCTGTCAAATCACCGATTATACCCTTACATACATGGTTACCAGACACCCACGGGGAGGCACATTACAGTACTTGTATGCTTCTAGCCGGAATCTTATTAAAAATGGGAGCGTATGGATTAGTTCGGATCAATATGGAATTATTACCCCATGCGCATTCTCTCTTTTCCCCTTGGTTGCTGATAGTGGGTACAATGCAGATAATTTATGCAGCTTCAACATCTCTTGGTCAACGTAATTTAAAAAAAAGAATAGCCTATTCCTCTGTATCTCATATGGGCTTCATACTTATAGGAATTGGTTCCATAACCGATACGGGACTCAACGGAGCCATTTTACAAATAATATCTCATGGATTTATTGGCGCTGCGCTTTTTTTCTTGGCGGGAACCAGTTATGATAGAATACGGCTTGTTTATCTCGACGAAATGGGCGGGATGGCTATTCCAATTCCAAAAATATTTACGATGTTCAGTATCTTATCGATGGCTTCTCTTGCATTACCCGGCATGAGTGGTTTTGTTGCGGAATTGATAGTCTTTTTTGGAATCCTTACCAGCAAAAAATATTTTTTAATGCCAAAAATACTAATTACTTTTGTAATGGCAATTGGAATGATATTAACTCCTATTTATTCATTATCTATGTCACGTCAAATGTTCTATGGATATAAGTTATTTAATGCCCCAAGCTCCTATTTTTTTGATTCTGGACCACGAGAGTTATTTCTTTCGATCTCTATCTTTTTACCCATAATAGGTATTGGTATTTATCCGGATTTCGTTCTCTCACTATCAGGTGAGAGGGTCGAGGCTATTCTATCGAATTTTTTTTATAGGTAGTATGTATTCATTAATAAAATAAAAAAAGCATCCTATTATTCATAAAACGGTTCGTTGTACAATTGTGAAAAACGGAGAAGTCTTTTTTCTTCTATTAAGTTGAAGTTGAATCAAAAAAAGTAAAAAAAAATTGAATTTTAATCAGACATGTTTGGCCTTTGTGAGAACCTTTTGAATCGCTCTACTATTTGATTCAAAAGGTTCTTGACAGATTATTCTTAAATATACGCTGTGCTTTTTGTTAGTCTTTTTTTATTCAATTAGATGTTAATGTAAATGAACCATAACTATGTAAACCAATTCCTAATAGATTAACCCCAAAGTAACATATCCAAATTATAAAAAAGCCTGTAGAAGCCACAATTGCGGAATTTACACCTTCGAAATTTTTATTTGTTCGAGTATGTAAATAAATTGCGAATATGGTCCAAGTAATAAAAGCCCAAGTTTCCTTTGGGTCCCAACTCCAATATGACCCCCAAGACTCATTAGCCCAGACTGCTCCAGAAAGAATCCCTATTGTTAAAAAGATAAATCCAAGCCTAATAATCCAATAACTCCAACGGTCCAATTGTTGAGTCAATTGATATCTGTAATAATCTTGAGAAGAAAGAGAATAAGTCTTTAGTAAAACATTGCTACTTTCATTCATGTATTTAATTTTGTCACAGGAAAACGACTCATTTAATAAATTTATTTTTTTACCAAAAATCTTTATGACTTTTCGAAATGTAATGACTAGAAGAGCTACTGATAATAATGATCCACATAAAAGAGCTGCATAGCCTAATACCATCATACTTACGTGCATCATTAACCATCGAGATTGAAGAGCTGGTACTAATATTGCGGATTGATGCATTTTGGTTAAAAGGCCCGAAGTAGCAAAGCCTTGAGTAAAAATAGCACTTGGCGCGGTTATTGCGCTTAAATCATTTTTATGTTTTTTAAAAGAGGAAACCATATGAATAACGGAGAAACTCCATGAAAGAAAGATCAATGATTCATATAAATCACTTAATGGGAAATGCCCCGAGTAAATCCAACGAGTAATTAATAATCCTGTTATACAGACAAAGGTAGCTATTGTTCCCTTTTCTGATGAATCATATAGTCCTACGACTTCATTGGCTAATAAGCTTAAAAAATGAATTGTAATTACGACTGAAACGACCGAAAAGGATATATGAGTTAATATATGCTCTAAAGTTGAAAAAATCATAAAAATTTTTGAAAAAAAAAAAGCGAGAATTTATTGATTCATTATAGGGAATCAAAATAAGGAATTGAATTCATTATAGGGCTTATTCTATCTCTTTTAGAAGATATAGAAGACACAATGCCGCCACTCGGACTCGAACCGAGATGCTCTAGCACTGCTTCCTAAGAGCAGCGTGTCTACCAATTCCACCATAGCGGCTTGTTCGAAATTATAATAACCGAATTTTACTCAATGGTCGAGATTACGAGATTAAAGGGGTCCGCTCAATGCAATATTTTTTAGTGAGTATTGAAATTGATGAATAAAACTTCGTTTAAATAATACTAAAACTAGAATAAAAAGAAATAAGTAATGGAATTGTAATAAAAAAACAGGTTGGTAAAAGATTCCTTATTTTCGTTTGTTTTATTTAATTATTTCGAGTTTCTAAAGCAACAACAGAAAGTTTGTAGTTTATATTCTCCTAAAAACTCGTGTAACTAAATATTTGTGACTTCATTTGATTCATGGAAATGAAAAAAAAGTTCTTTACCTTTTTCATTTCCTTTGTTAATGATTTATCTCAATCTCTCATTTTTTTCTAGGTTCGTAAAAATCCTATTTTTTCTTCATTCAATCGATTAAGCATTTTTTTATATGATTTTTACGGATCAAAATTTCGGCACGATATTTAACCAAAAGATTTATGTAATTTGTATAGCTCTGTAGTAATCATTAGGATTTGCCGTTATGAATTTGTGTTTAAGAATGAAATAAGTATTCTTGGACATATTATATAAAAAAGGGTTTCCCGTAATTAATTGTACCATACAAAATTTTTTGAATTTAGAATTATTATGCCTTGATTCATCTTTCTATGCAAACATAGAATTCTTTGGATAACAATAACCTAAGTTAAAATTCACAGATTTTTTGTATATCCACTAAATTGAAAAAGTTTTTTTCTGAGTTGGATTGAAAGCAAGAGAAATATATTATAGTACTTGAGAAAAATAATGATTTAGAAAGTTACAAAATTGAAACTTAATCGATTCGTTTTAGTTGTAATACCCCATTAACTATTTTCTAAATATAGAGTGGATCCATATATTATATATATATATACTTAATTATATATACTTAATATACTAAATTATTACAAATTCTTTTTTTTTCAATTGAAATCAAAAAATATTAAATAAAATCAATCAAGTATAAATCTATTCAACCTATTTATATATCTTCAGCTATAGTCGCAATTATCTATATTTTGAATTTGAAAATTAGAAAAAAAAAATTCTGTTAACTGTAACAAACAAAAAATAGGGCGATGGGGAAAAAAGAATCCCCATCCCGGAAATTAAAAAAAGTATATATATATATATTAAAAAAAAGAAAGGTGAATCTTTCTATCTTGTCTTTATTCTTTATTTAAATTAAAAGAAAAAAAAAAAGAGACCTTTTTTTTTAATTCCATATTAAAATTTCAATTAGGGAATTAAAAAAGCAATTAGCTCTTTTTTCTTTTTCGAATTAAGACAATTCAAATTATTCCAACGTTTTGTTTTTTATTTGTTGTACAAAAAAACTTTCGGATTTACCGGTAGAAATAGATTTCGCTAATGACAAAGCTTTCAACGCTGTCCAATATCCCTTCTTCTTCCACACGTTTTTACGAATACGCTTTTTTGATATAGAAGTACGTTTTTTTGGAACTGCCATTCAAAAAAAAGTGAGTGCTACAGTTGGATGTGAAAGACATCTATTAAGGATCTCCCCTTTTTATTCTTATCTATTTTCTAGATTGTTTATTTGGATTCTATATCTATTTAGAATCATAAAAAATTAGAATCATAAAAAAGAAATAGAGATGTGAGACTAGCAAAAAATGTTCAAAGGTTAAAAAAAAGCCCTATGATATAATTTTGTTATTTCTATTGTATAAAATACTATTATATAAAATAATCAGAAAAAAAAAAGAAGAAAAAAGAAAGTAAAATAAAGTTTTTCGTTTTTATCCCTCTCTTGTATATTGTTGTCGCAGTCCACTTATCTACCGACTTTTTTTATACATAACCTAAGTAAAAAAATAGATCAAAAAGTTGAAAAACCCAATCCTTTATCTATTTTTTTTTAATAAGAAAAAAAATAGAACAAACCTTGAGTCATTTATTTTCTATTCATCAATCTAGTTAATCTGTACACAATTAAAAAAATAATAATTCAAAAATTTAAAATGAAAAGATTTTCGAAAATTATTTGTTTAATTTTCTTTTATGTAAAGATGTAAAGATAATTTTATGTAAAGTCAAATCTTGAATAGTCTTTCTAAATACTTTTTATTGTAATTCAAGACAATCAATAAGTTCTGCAATGAAAATGAATTAGTTAATAAGTAAAGTCTCTGGATAAATAAGTTATATTGAGTCAAGTTATAAGCCATTCTCCGATTCCTAGAAAAATGAAAAATGCAAGCACCCTTTTTATTTTTTCCCGATCTCGGATTCGAATATCTTTGAAGTACTTGAAAAAGATTAAAAATAATTAAGAATAGAAAATTTCATTTGACTTTTTGACTTTGTAATATCTTGATTTTTTATTACTACTTTCATTTCAAAAGAGATAAGAGCCGGTGAATCAGGAACGATTAATAAAAAAAAGGTTTTTATGGAGCATACATATCAATATTCATGGATCATACCTTTCAGTCCACTTCCAATTCCTATTTTAATAGGAGTGGGACTTCTACTTTTTCCGACAGCAACAAAAAATTTGCGTCGTATGTGGGCTTTTCCCAGTATTTTATTGTTAAGTCTAGCTATGATTTTTTCGGCCGATCTTTGTATTCAGCAAATAAATAGAAGTTCCATCTATCAATATGTATGGTCTTGGACCATCAATAATGATTTTTCTTTTGAGTTTGGCTACTTTATTGATTCACTTACTTCTATTATGTCAATATTAATCACTACTGTTGGAATTTTGGTTCTTATTTATAGTGACAATTATATGTCTCATGATCAAGGATATTTGAGATTTTTTGCTTATCTAAGTTTGTTTAATACTTCAATGTTAGGATTAGTTATTAGTTCGAATTTGATACAAATTTATATTTTTTGGGAATTGGTTGGAATCTGTTCTTATCTATTAATAGGTTTTTGGTTCACACGCCCCCTTGCAGCGAATGCTTGTCAAAAAGCCTTTGTAACTAATCGTGTAGGCGATTTTGGTTTATTATTAGGAATCTTAGGTCTTTATTGGATCACGGGGAGTTTTGAATTTCAAGATTTGTTCGAAATATTTAATAATTTGATTTATAATAATGAGATTTCTTTTTTATTTGCTACTTTATGTGCTTTTCTATTATTTGCTGGCGCAATTGCTAAATCCGCACAATTCCCCCTTCATGTCTGGTTACCCGATGCCATGGAGGGGCCTACCCCAATTTCGGCTCTTATACACGCTGCTACTATGGTAGCAGCAGGCATTTTTCTTGTAGCCCGCTTTCTTCCTCTTTTCATAGTCATACCTTACATAATGAATATAATATCTGTTATAGGTATAATAACAGTACTCTTAGGGGCTACTTTAGCCCTTGCTCAAAAAGATATTAAGAAAGGCTTAGCCTATTCTACAATGTCTCAATTGGGTTATATGGTGGTAGCTCTAGGTATGGGGTCCTATCGAGCTGCTTTATTTCATTTAATTACTCATGCTTATTCGAAAGCTTTATTGTTTTTAGGATCTGGATCAATTATTCATTCAATGGAAACTATTGTTGGATATTCTCCAGATAAAAGCCAGAATATGGTTTTTATGGGCGGTTTAAAAAAGCATATCCCAATTACAAAAATCTCTTTTTTAGTGGGTACACTTTCTCTTTGTGGGATTCCACCGCTTGCCTGTTTTTGGTCCAAAGATGAAATTCTTAATGATAGTTGGTTGTATTCACCGATTTTTGCAATAATTGCTTGGTCCACAGCCGGATTAACGGCGTTTTATATGTTTCGGATCTATTTACTTACTTTTGAAGGACATTTAAACATTCATTTTCAAAATTACAGCGGAAAAAAAAGCTGTTCTTTTTATTCAATAAGGTTATGGGGTAAAGAAGAACAAAAAACGATTAACAGAGATTTTCGTTTAGTATCCTTATTAACACTCAATAATAACGAGGGGGCTTCCTCATTTTGGGCGAAGGCATATCAAATTCATGGTAATGTAAAAAAGGATGCTCGTATT